GAAAATATGGGTTTCAAAGAAGACAGTTTAGTCATTAGTAAAGCAGAAGTGAACGAAGGATCTACTGTTAAAAGATTAAAACCTCGGGCTCGAGGAAGAAGTTATCTGATAAAAAAACCAACTTGTCATATAAGTATTGTATTGAAAGATCTATCCTTATATGAAAAATATTCAGAATATCCAAAATATCAAGAATATAATATATACTTAAAAAACCCGAGGTGCATAAAGAAGTCCACAAAAAGGACATCTCATGATATTTATAGTAGTGGGGGATTATGGGACAAAAAATAAATCCACTTGGTTTCAGACTCGGTACAACCCAAGATCCTTATTCTTTTTGGTTTGCACAACCAAAAAATTATTCTGGGGGTCTGCAAGAAGATCAAAAAATCAGAAACTGTATCAAGAATTATATACAAAAAAATATGAAAATTTCTTCTGGTGTTGAAGGAATTGCACGTATAGAGATTCAAAAACGAATTGATGTGATTCAGGTTATAATATATTTGGGATTCCCAAAATTATTAATAGAAGGTAGGCCTAAAAATAAAAGAATCGAAGAATTACAGAAAAATGTAGAAAAAGAACTAAATTGTGTGAACCGAAAACTCAACATTGCTATTTCAAGAATTGCACACCCTTACAGGCACCCTAACATTCTTGCCGAATTTATAGCGGGACAACTAAAGAATCGAGTTTCATTTCGCAAAGCAATGAAAAGAGCTATTGAATTAACTGAACAGGCCGATACAAAAGGAATTCAAGTACAAATTGCAGGGCGCCTTGACGGAAAAGAAATTGCACGCGTCGAGTGGATTAGAGAGGGTCGGGTTCCTCGACAAACCCTTCGAGCTCAAATTGATTATTCTTCCTATGCAGTTAGAACTATTTATGGGGTATTAGGAATCAAAATTTGGACATTTGTAGACGAGGAATAGTAAACCCTCAGTCGAGTTGGTTGTATCGATAAAAAAAATGACAAAGTCTTTCATTCTTTTTTTACCAAAAAAAGAAAAAGAGTAATTCTATAGGGTTGGATAAAATAAAAAATTCGATTGATTATTTAATATAATTGCTATGCTTAGTGTGTGACTCGTTGGTTTTTTTAGGATCAGGATTACAAAAAAATAGACTGATCCATACTATGAACTCATAAGTATAGAACTAATAACCAATCCATCGCTTCGTATTATCTGGATCGAATCCAAAAAGGCAGTCAAAATAGGCTATATTAGTCATTTCATTGTAACAATTGAAATATGTTTTGCAAAAAAACTAATCTGATTATGAATTGTAAAGCAAAATCAAAAATTATGCAGATAAATGAAAAGATGAGAGAAAGAAAGAGATCAATGATATATGATCTATAACTTCAATATGTAAGGTTTATGAATCATCTCACAAAAGCCAATGTAATAAAGCATTAAGATCGATATAGGATAAATCTATAATTAATTGAATGCGTTTATAGACCAAAAAAATAACGAGCCTCGAGCCAATAAAGACTAAAAAAATTGACTCAAGAACAAAATGAACAAATGGCTCCATTGTATAATTAAAACCTAACCATTAACAAGAAGCAATGGGAACGACGGAACCTGTAAATACATAGGATTCTATATGAAAACGAATTTTAATGATTTATTGGGCGGGATGGCGAAAGGAACCAAAAGACACTCGATTTATTCTGAGAAGTTATTTATGGGTTAATCCTACAAATGAAGTCAATATTACAATTGCAAGAGTAAATATTCGCCCGCGAAGGTTTTTATGTTCAGGACATTATCTACAAATCTATAAATAGAAATAATTATCTCTAAATCTAAAATTTGAAATCTATAAATCTTCGATATCTATATATATTATATATAGAAAAATAAATAGAAAAATAAAGAGTATAGTTCTTTCTATACATACATTAAAGTATGTAAAAAAAAAACATAAAATATGTAAAAAAAGAGATACAAATTTATTTTTTTATTTTTATAATAACAAACTTATAATAAATATAAAATATAAATAGATTAAAAAAAATCGACGAGAAAGGAATCCCAAGATTCAGTATAGTATAATATTCTTTGTATTTGATTCAGTATATTATTTATCAACGACATGTAGATTTTTTTTAATCATAATCATTTCATTCGCGAGGAGCTAGATGAGAAGAAATTCTCATGTCCGGTTCTGTAGTAGAGATGAAATTGCGAAACAAACATCAACTATAACCCCAAAAGAACCAGATTCCGCAAACAACATAGAGGAAGAATGAAAGGAATTTCTTATCGGGGTAATCGTATTTGTTTTGGTCGATATGCTCTTCAGGCACTTGAACCCGCTTGGATTACGTCTAGACAAATAGAAGCGGGACGTCGGGCCATGACACGAAATGTACGCCGCGGTGGAAAAATATGGGTACGTATATTTCCCGACAAACCCGTTACTGTAAGACCTACGGAAACGCGTATGGGTTCGGGAAAAGGAGCTCCCGAATATTGGGTAGCTGTAGTTAAACCCGGTAGAATACTTTATGAACTCGGTGGAGTAGCAGAAAATATAGCCAGAAAAGCTATTGAAATAGCGGGTTCAAAAATGCCTATACGAACTCAATTCATTATTTCGGGATAGCGATTAGGAATGATAGAACCAAAGGAAAAAGGGCCGGGCCGTTGAGATGAAAAAATCACAAGTTTATTTTTTTTGAACAAACAATATTTCTTTTTTCCTTTTGCATTGAAATAACAGATTCAAAAAAGGCTATGATCCAATCTCAGACCCATTTGAGTGTAGCAGATAACAGCGGAGCCCGAGAATTGATGTGTATTCGAATCATAGGAACTAATAATCGCCGATACGCCCGTATCGGTGATGTTATTGTTGCTGTAATAAAGGAAGCAGTACCGAACTCCCCTTTAGAAAAATCCGAAGTGATCAGAGCGGTAATTGTACGTACTTGTAAAGAACTCAAACGTGACAACGGTATGATAATACGATATGATGACAATGCTGCAGTTGTGATTGATCAAGACGGAAATCCAAAGGGAACTCGAATTTTTGGCGCAATCACCCGAGAATTGAGACAATTAAATTTTACTAAAATAGTTTCATTAGCACCTGAAGTATTATAAAAAAAAAAGCATTATTTAAGAACAGTAATTATAAGATATTAAGATGAGATTTTAAGATATAAACTAGAAACATCATATAGTTATAATAATTAAATATAATAATTAAATTGAATGAAATTGATTAAATTAAAATAAATTAGTCAATTTTGTTTCGTGCATATACCTTTCTTTATTTAATAAATTTTTAATAAAAGAAAAAATAAAGAGTATGTTGATTATACAAAATTCGGGGGCAATAAAAATTGAGTTTATCATGGGTAGAGACACTATTGCTGACATAATAACCTCCATACGAAATGCTGACATGAATAGAAAGGGAACCGTTCAAATAGCATCTACTAACATCAGCGAAAACATTATTAAAATACTTTTACAAGAAGGTTTTATTGAAAATGTGAGGAAACACCGGGAAGACAACAAAACTTTTTTTGTTTTAACCCTACGACATAGAAGGAATAGAAAAGTATTATATAAAACTAGTCTAAATTTAAAACGGATCAGCCGACCTGGGTTACGAATCTATTCTAACTATCAAAAAATTCCTAGAATTTTAGGCGGAATGGGGATTGTAATTCTTTCTACTTCTCGAGGTATAATGACAGACCGAGAGGCTCGACTAGAAAGAATTGGTGGAGAAGTTTTGTGTTATATATGGTAATCCTTCTGATATCCGATGGTATGTTACAGAGTTTGGTTGGTTAGATATAGATAAGGAGGATTGGGTTTTAGGTTATATCCCAGCAAAAACCCAACGTAGTTTTATTTTATACATATACCACACGATAGAGTCAAATATACATCGTTAGAATTTGACGAGAGGACATCCCATTTATAAACTCCGCAACAAAAATTCGAATGATTTAGTAGTTTTTTCAACTTCATTTTCGAGGGATACAATTCCAGATTTCAAAATTTAATGAAATTAAGTTTCTTCAAAAATATGTATATTCAAAATTAAGGAATGAAAAATATGAAAATAAGGGCCTCCGTTCGTAAAATTTGTGAAAAATGTCGACTGATACGTCGACGGGGACGAATTATAGTAATTTGCTCCAACCCGAGACATAAACAAAGACAAGGATAAGTTTCCTAAACAGGAACTCTCTAAAAAATCTGATGTACAAATAAAAAATAAAATAAAGGATCCAGTTTGGCATGAAATGGATATATCCATAGATCTTCGACTTAGTTTTTGAGATGATAAAAAAATATGGCAAAATTTTTACCAAGAATTGGTTCACGTAAGAATGGACGTATTGGGTCGCGTAAAAATGCACGTAAAATACCAAAAGGAGTTATTCATGTCCAAGCAAGTTTCAACAATACTATTGTGACCGTTACGGATGTACGGGGTCGGGTAATCTCTTGGTCCTCCGCCGGTACTTGTGGATTCAAGGGCACACGAAGAGGGACACCGTTTGCTGCTCAAACCGCAGCGGGAAATGCTATTCGTACAGTAGTCGATCAAGGTATGCAACGAGCAGAAGTCATGATAAAAGGTCCTGGTCTCGGAAGAGATGCGGCATTAAGAGCTATTCGTAGAAGTGGTATATTATTAAGTTTCGTACGGGATGTCACTCCTATGCCGCATAATGGTTGTAGGCCCCCTAAAAAAAGACGCGTGTAAGAATAAATATTAACGAAATTTCAAGAGAAATAAATAATTCAATGATTTAATCAAAAAAAAATAATATTATTATGGTTCGAGAGAAAGTAACCATATCCACTCGGACATTACAGTGGAAGTGTGTTGAATCAAGAGCCGACAGTAAGCGGCTTTATTATGGACGCTTTATTCTATCTCCACTTATGAAAGGTCAAGCTGACACAATAGGCATTGCGATGCGAAGAGCGTTGCTTAGCGAAATAGAC